CTATTTAGTAATAACTTTACTTAACTTTTCTTACCATTAATATAATTAATATATTTATTTGTATTAAATAATTAATAGTATTCAATACTATTCAAAATACATTTGTACAATTCATATTAACAAAATAAAATTTCGAGAAAATAATCATCTAAGACGCCCTATTTGAAGCATCCCTGATGCAAATCAGTCAACATAAAAAGCAATATCTTTTGGATAGAAACCTAAAAAAAATACATAGAAGAACTTGCGTCCAATAGGATTTGAACCTATACCAAAGGTTTAGAAGACCTATGTCCTATCCATTAGACAATGGACGCTTTTTTTTTCACATTTCTTGCTTTTTGGCTTCTGGTTTGGTGTTCTTAAAAAGATGATATTTATGGGGATAGAATCTACGGAATTCTATATTCAATCTTAAAGATACACTCATAATAGAAAAATATTCTATTATGATAGAATATAGGATTAATGATATTGAATATCAAAATATTCTTTTTATATAGAATACTATATTAGAGCGGGTAGCGGGAATCGAACCCGCATCGTTAGCTTGGAAGGCTAGGGGTTATAGTAGACGTTGATTCATCATTGTTAACGTCTCTAATTCAAAACCGAACATGAAACTTTGATTTCATTCGGCTCCTTTATGGATGTATGAATAAATATCAAGATTGAAATAAGACCTGAATGAAATCAAAAAATTGTTGAACCATAACATCTATGTCAGCTGTCTCTTTGAATGCATTCAAAGAGATTCGGCTTTCTAGACAATCCCCTCTGGAATATAGAATAGGGTATTCTAACAATATTCTCTTAGTTACTTCGTTCTCTATTTCTATTTGATGTAATAGAATCCTTAGGAAAAGTTTTTTTCTCTCTACCGAGCTAAAACTAAAAAAAGTTTAATGTCCTTCGGAAACTAAAGACATCCTTATTTAATAGATAAGCTATTTTGCTTTAATCTTTCTTCTTTCTATTTCTAGAATAATAGGGAAAGATTGAAGATTTAGTTACGATTCGAACTACACTTTTCTATCTTTATCCATGGATCCTTTATCCATACGCATAGTTATTGGGAGTCTTGATCCAATAAAACAAATTGTGTTTCGCTATTTGAAAATCCAATTTTCAAAATTTATCAAAAATTTGAACCTTGGACTCAAATCACGAGAATTTCGATTCTTCCTCGACTCCTTCTTAGTGAATTGATAGGTAAAGGAAAGGATTCAATCCTTTTAAGAAAAAAAGTTTTTGTTCGGAATATGAAGCAAATCCGAGGGACCCCTTAACTCTAAAAGGGATTACTAAAACGAATCGCACTTTTACCACTAAACTATACCCGCTACAATGCCATTATTGTGTATAAATAAATCTTTTGTCGAATAAGAAGGTAATCGGCGTAATCAGAATCAGAATAAGAGATAGAATCCGAAAATAATAATGAAAATGATAGCATAGGTGTGTTTTAGTTTTTTTATTAGACCTAATCGGGTTTATTTCAATAAATTAGTTAAAGAGGACTCCTAATTATTAATAACTCAATAACAAGTTTCTTTCAGTACAGTACCTCTATAAGAGGAGGGGGAAGAAAAAAGGAAGAAAATAAAGAATATTATTAATATTCGAATTAGATTATTAAGTCGATTCTAATTAATTTAATAATTATTATATAATATAATAATAAATCAGGAAATAAAATAGAAGTCAATAATTCAAAAGACTAACGAAAAAAATGAAACTTTGATTCTAGGATATAGAATAGAATCAAAATTGTCCTTATATTGATATTTCATTCAATAAAAAGAATTTTGTTAAACATTTTTTTTGTAATATATATGATTTGGTACAAAAAAAGGCCTGGCTAGGTATGAACCAAGCCAGGATAAGAAACTAAACAATATATTTCGACAGAAGAAATATTTTTTATTTTCTTTCTTTTTTTGAAAGAATTCTTTCGACCCTTGTTTTTTCAATATCTATATAGATAGAATAGATTTTATCTAATGTGAATAGAATTCTAATCTAAAATCTAATTTTAATAAAGATAACGAGAAATAAGGAAAGAGAGGTTTTTTTTTCTATCTTACTTTTGGAAAGTAAGATTCAAAATTTCAAATTGGAGAGATGGCTGAGTGGACTAAAGCGTCGGATTGCTAATCCGTTGTATGAGTTTTTCGTACCGAGGGTTCGAATCCCTTTCTTTCCGTTTTTGTTGATGAATTGATATTTGATCTTTTTTTGAAATTCAAAAATGTACAATAAAGTCCTTCTTTTATTCGTCACGCCCGGGATTACGTCCTGGATCATTAGATAGGAATCCAAAGATAAAGAGAGAAACAAAGAATATCACTACTGTGTAAACAAAGAGTTTGAGAGTAAGCATTACACAATCTCCAAGCATTTTTTGAAAAAAAAAAAGAGAGAGAATAGATTATCCTTTTTTCTACCACATATCCTATTTCGACACCAATAAACAAAACGGTTTCTAGAAAAAGAACTCAAAAATGTATTTGCAATAAAAGTGGGTTGATCTCAAAAAAAAAAATTCTTTACTACCCCCTATTAGGGGGCTCAAAAGGGGGTTTCACTAAATCAAAGAATGAAATAAATTCAAAAGCAAAGTTTATAAAAAGAATCAGAATGAGAAAAGAATTCCAATTATCAATCGTTTGAATCGAGGGTTCATATTATAAAGTTTATCGAATAATTATTAGCATTTTCTTTCTCGGATAAATAATGTCTAGTACATTACTCAACATCTTATCGAAAACTTACAGCAGCTTGCCAAACAAAGGCTAATAGAAAAAACAGAAGGGGTATTACTGGCATAATATCTACGATAGGATTCAAAAAAGCGTAGGCCTCTGGCAATTTGACTACTAAAAAACTACTTGAATTTAAATTTAAATAAAGGGTGAAATGAAAACAGAAGTAGATCAAACTAAAGATATTAAGCATAATAAACATTTTTTTCCTGTATTGAACTTGGAGATAATTTCATTTTGATTGAGTTTTAGTGGATATCTGTTAAAACAGAAAAAGAAAACTAAAAATTTTTATTTTGAAAACTCACCCAATTTAAAACCGTTTGATTTTCAAAATAAAAGAATAGAAGAAATCGTATTTTAGACAATATTTTAATTAAATTCTATCTAATGATCAATAAATTCATTTTTCTCTCGCGCTCTACGTGTCAAAATCCTCGGAACAATCGATTTTTTGATTGGAATTGACGAACAACCAGTACTAATACTAATGTTTATTAGTATTGATTGAACAGAAAGACAAATGGGGCGTGGCCAAGTGGTAAGGCAACGGGTTTTGGTCCCGCTATTCGGAGGTTCGAATCCTTCCGTCCCAGGGAATACCTTTTTCTATTTTATATCTAGAAAGAAAGAATATAGATATTTAGATATTTTGAGAATAACGAAAGATTGTCATAAATGGATCTGAATCAAGTTGTGATTTGGATAACATAGGAGCTATAGATTTCAAGAATTTGAAATCAATTTCAAACAAATTAACAACAGATTGAACCCCCCCGTCTCCCTCCCTTTATTCGATCTATACTCTTAGAATAGAGTATAGAGTAGTTAATATTATTATTACTTAAGCTAAAAGAAATTAGTTAGTTGAAAAGCCTTAACCTCTCATATAACTATTATAAAGATTAATAATCGAACACACTCATTTCAATACCTGGTCTAATACAAATTAGATGAAATTAAGCAGATGAAATGAATAGAATAAGTTAGTAAGAAAAAATGTTATACATTATGTATTTTCTTTGAACCTTATTTTTAAGTATTTGATAAAAATATCAAAATAGAATTTTCAATGTATCAAAATGTATGGAATAATAAGTAATTCATAGATCCTATATTTCTATTTGATTCCCCTAATTTATATTTAGTTTATTTAACTAAGCATTATTTAACCCGCTCAGTCAGCCGAAACTACTCGTAAAAGAAAATCATGAATTTTTTTGCTTTTTTATAAGTATTTGATCCTCTGAAGATGGAATGTGGATTCAATAACAAAAATTTTTCAATTCCTAATATTTGATTTTCTAATCTTTCTGTTTCGATTTCGGATTGATAAATTGGTCTTTTTTCTTTAGAAAGAAAATAAAAAATAGCATATTGCAATTCAGTCAATAAAATAAAATGAAAAAAGAAAAATTGGTATGAAATTTTATTTTTGCTACGACTTCGTAAAAAAAGCAGTCATTCATAGAAATTGAAAAAAAAAATATGCATTCCTATGGAATAACTGTAACGAACGAACAAATGACTATTCGTGATTCCATAATTGAATCAATTACATACCAGTTAAAACCCGGGGGGATGTTATGGTAAAACTTCGTTTGAAACGATGTGGTAGAAAGCAACGTGCGGCTTGACAGACGGGATCGTCCGTGGATTCTTATATCCACCATTTGAATTATAAATGTGCTCTTGGCTCGACATCTTTTGTTCTCTTACACCAGAACCTTGGTTTTTTTTTGGATTGTAGTGTAAGATAGTACGTGATGTAGCTCGAGTCGAAACTATTGATTCTTTTCTCAGGGGCAAGGGATCTAGGGTTAGTGCTAATTAATAAGTTTTAACAACTTTGTAAGTATAGTGATTTTTTTACGTGTGATACTCTCTTTTCTATGAATCTTTTATTTTTATAGAAAAAAAGCATAAAAGGGGGCATGTTGCTGCCATTTTCAAACGATTTTTAGTCACCGAAGTAATGTCTAAACCCAATGATTCACGGTAAAGATAAAGTATCTTGGAACAAGAAAATCCCCCTTTTTTTATTGTCTCGACAACTAGATTAAGAACGAAGGGTCAAAATCAATTTTGTTTTAATGGGGACAAAAAAAGATGGATTAGAGACTACTCAAAAAATGAAATGAATAGGCTTTTCTAATTTTCTTTTGAGCTATTTCATAGTTATCCAACTTGAGTTATGAGGAGAAAAATGTGTGTTTTTTTTCTATTGATATAAAATAAAATCAAATAATATTATTATTTTTTAATATTTTAATATTAGTCTAATTTCTTTATGGATCTATTTGACCTTGTATATATAGACATCACTTCAATTTCTCGAGCCGTACGAGGCAAAAACTTCGTATACGTTTCTGGGGGGAGTTAGAGTTTGTCTACATCGATCCCAATGAGCTGTTTATCGAATTGTTGCAATCGATGGTCGATCCCGAAGAGAAGGAAAAGATCTGTGTAAAATGGGTTTTTATGATCCTATAAATAGTCAAACCTATTTAAATATTCCTGCTATTTTATATTTTCTTGAAAAGGGTGCTCAACCTACAGGAACTCTTTTTGATATTTTCAAAAGGGCGGGGGTTTTTTATAAATTTCGTAAGAAATTCAATTAATAAAAAAAAGGATAAGGGGGAAATTTTTATTTAGTTTTATAACTTTTTTCTAGTAGATCCCCCTCTCCCTCCCTCTTTTTGTTTCTTAACACTTTTTTTTACCGTGTCGTTTTTATATATTGACAAGAGTCTATTGAGCAAATATAATTCGATCGTGGATAAACGGATCCATTTCCTCGCTTTTTTTTTACTTGAAAAGATTTTGACTAGATTTTTGATTTCTTTTATTTTGATTTTTATCTGTAAAATATTCTCTTTTTTGACTCTTAAATAAATGGGAATTTATGAAATTAATAATAATTTCAGAATTGAAAATTTTCGATGGATTTTTTGCTAGTTTGATGTTTTGATTGTGTTGTTCAATTTTATCTCTTTAGTTTTTTATCCAACCAAACATTGCCAATTTTTTGTTCTTCGGGTTGCTAACTCAACGGTAGAGTACTCGGCTTTTAAGTGCGGCTAGCATCTTTTACACATTTCAATGAAGTAAGGGATTCATTCATACCTTTGGTAGACTTTGTAAGACCACGACTGATCCTGAAGGAATGACTGGAAAAAACAGCATGTCGTATGAATAGAGAATTCTGAGAATGTTTCAGTTTTACTTTAACTGGATCGGTTCGAAAACTTGGGAGTGCAAAAAAATGAAATTAATTCAGAATCAGAATGGGGTCGAATGAATAAATGGATAGAGTTTTCCGACTTCAATTTCAGTTTTTATAAGGAAAAAGAGCAACGAGCTTTTGTTCTAAATTTGAATGATTACTCGATCTAATTAGACGTTAAAAATATATTAGTGCCCAGTACGGGGGAAGAATTCTACTTGAGTGCATGATTATAGTATCTTATCTATTTTCGTTTTTATTAATCAAATAAGTCCTAATTATTAGTTATGTCCTATTCTGGGTTGTACATAAATGTGTAGAAGAAGCAGCATATTGATAAATATATTGATTTTCAAAAATCAAAAGAGCGATTGGTTTGAAAAATAAAGGATTTCTAACCCATCTTGTTTTGTTATCCTAGAAACAAATATAAACTATTTAGATTGAAAGAGAGGATAGAGAGTCTGTTGATGAGTCTACCTGTCTCCGAGATATCTAGTATTTTCTTACTATAACGCTTTGTTTTGACTGCATCGCACTATATATATCGTTTCATAATCAATAAATGGACTACTTTCTGTTTCTTTTGATTCCAATCCAATTTCCAATGGATCAATTTCAAGGATATTTAGACCTAAATAGATCTTGGCAACACAACTTCCTATACCCACTCCTTTTTCAGGAGTATATTTATACACTTGCTCATCATGTTTTAAAGAGATCAATTAGATCTATTTGGTTAGAAAATGTGGGTTATGACAAAAGAATTAGTTCAATAATTGTTAAACGTTTAATTATTCGAATGTATCAACAGAATCCTTTGATTATTTTGGTGGATACTGATTCTAGACAAAATAGGTTTTTTGCTTTCAACAAGAATTTGTATTCGCAAATTCTATCCGAGGCATTTGCAGTCACTGTGGAAATTCCATTTTCTTTTCGATTTTTCTTTTCCTTAGAAAGGAAAGAGGTAGATCAATTTCGTAATTTACGATCAATTCATTCAATATTTTCTTTTTTAGAGGACAAATTGTCCCATTTAGATTCTGTGTCAAATGTACTAATACCCTATCACATCCATCTAGAGATCTTGGTGCAAACCCTACGTTACTGGTTGAAGGATGCCTCTTCTTTGCATTTCTTACGTTTCTTTCTCTATGAGTATTGTAATTGGAATAGGTTTATTCTTCCAAAGAATTGGTTTTTGAAAAAAACCAATCCAAGATTTTTCTTGTTCCTATATAATTTTCATATATGTGAATACGAATCCATCTTTTTTTTTCTTCGTAATCAATCTTTTCATTTACGTTCAACATTTTCTGGATTCTTTTTTCAACGAATATTTTTTTTTATAAAAATAAAAAATCTTGTCAAAGTATTTATTCATAATGAATTTCGGGACATCTTGGAGTTATGCAAAGATCCTTTTATGCATTATGTTAGATATCAAGGAAAATCAATTCTTTCTTCAAATAATACGCCTATTCTGATTAATAAATGGAAATA